TTGGTTGGTTAATTGGTCACATTTTTTTCATGAAATGGGTTGGATTGTTATTATTCTGGATACGGCAAAATCATTCTATTCGATCTAATAAGTACTTTGTGTCAGAATTGAGAAATTCTATGGCTCGAATCTTTAGTATTCTCTTATTTATCACCTGTGTCTACTATTTAGGCAGAATGCCGTCCCCTATTGTCACTAATAAACTGATGAAAGAAACTTCAGAAACAGAAGAAAGGGCAGAAAGTGAGGAAGAAAGCGATGTAGAAACAACTTCCGAAACGAAGGAGACTAAACACGAACAAGGGGGATCCACCGAAGAAGACCCTTCCCTTTCTTCGGAAGAAAAGGAGGATCCGAAAAAAATAGATGAAACAGAAGAGATCCGGGTGAATGGAAAAGAACAAAAAAAGACCTATCTCCGATTTGAAAAACCTTTTATTACCTTTCTTTTCGATTATAAACGATGGAATCGTCCATTTCGATATATAAAAAATTATCTATTTGAAAATGCTGTACGAAATGAACTTTCACAATATTTTTTTTATACATGTTCAAGCGATGGAAAACAAATAATATCTTTTACATATCCACCCAGTTTATCAACCTTTTCGGAAATGATAGAACGAAAAATTTATTTATACACAAAAGAAAAATCATGCTATGAAGACCTATATAATTATTTTGTTTATACCCATGAACAAAAGAAATACAACTTAAGAAATGAATTGATAAGTAGAATCAAAGTTCTAGAAAAAGAGAAGGAATCTCCTGTTCTAGATATGTTTGAAAAAAAGACCAGATTTTATAATGATAAAAATGAGCAAGAATGTCTGTCCAAAACGTACGATCCTTTTTTGAACGGACCATTTCGCATAACAATCAAAAAATTATATTCAAGTGCAAACATAAGTGATTTAATCATTTCTACAGGGGATTCCGTAGAAATATTTTGGATAAATAAAATTTATGGTATACTTTCTACCGACTTCCGAAAAATTGAACATCAAACGTTTGATAGGGAATCATTATTTAATTCTAGTACTAAAACTAATTCTTTACCCCCAATTGGCGAATTTTCTTTCGAGCCCGAACCTAGTTTTAATTTAAAAAAAAAAAATTATTTATTGTCAGAACAAAAAAAAATGGATTCAGAAAATAAAGAAAAACCTTTTAAATTTTTATTTGAGGTAATTAGAACTGATCCAAATGATAAAGGAACAATTAAAAATAAATCTATTAGAATAGAAGAAATAAGTAAAAAGCTTTCTCGATGGTCATATAAATTATTGAACGATAATTTTTATGAGCAGGGAGAAGAAATTCAGGAAGAATCGACGGAAATTTTTGAGATGCGTTCAAGAAAATCCAAACGCGTGGTAATTTATAATAATAACAATCGGAATAGTAATTTAGATACTAGTACTAATAATAGTAATATTGATAAAGAAGAAGAAGAAGAAGTGGCTTTGGTACGTTACGCTCAAGAATCAGATTTTCGTCGGGATATAATAAAAGGATCCATGCGCGCTGAAAGACGCAAAACAGTTATTTGGGAAATTTTTCAAGCAAATGTACACTCTCCCCTTTTTTTGGATCGAACAGACAAAACATTGATTTTGTCTGTTTTTAATATTTCTGAAATAAAAAATATAATTTTTAGGAATTGGTTTGGTATAGAATCAGAATTTAAAATCCCCTATTTTGAGGAGGAAGGGGCAAAAAAAAAAAAAGAAGAAAATGATGAGATAACAATATCCGAAACTTGGGATACTATTCTATTTGGTCAACCAATAAGAAGTTCGATATTATTAACTCACTCTTTTATTAGAAAATACATTGTATTACCTTCGTTAATAATAGCTAAAAATGTTGGCCTTATGTTATTATCCCAATTGCCTGAGTGGTACGAGGATTTGAAGGAATGGAATAGAGAAATGCACGTTAAATGTACCTATAACGGTGTTCAATTATCAGAAACAGAATTTCCAAAGGGTTGGTTAACAGACGGGATTCAGATAAAAATTATATTTCCTTTCTGTCTGAAATCTTGGAGAAGATCTAAGGTACAGTCTCATCATAGAGATTCAATGAAAAAAAAAGTAAAAACGGACAATTTTTTTTTTTTAACAATATGGGGAACGGAAGCGAAACGCCCATTCGGTTCTCCCCGAAAACGATCTTCGTTTTTTCAACTCATTTATAAAGAATTCAAAAGAACAATTAGAAACGTTAAAAAAAAAAACACAGGATGGAACATAAAAATAGTTCTAGTTATAAAACGAATAATAAAAGAATTTGAAAAAATAAATCCAATTTTTTTATTTGAGTTGAGTAAAGTTAAAATATATGACCCGAATGAAAATATAAAAAATTATAAAATCCATAATAAAATTAATGATGAATCGACCATTCAAATTCTATCCACGAATTGGATAAATTCTGCTCTTATAGAAAAAAAAATTAAAGATCTTTCTGATAGGATCATAACAATCAAGAATCAAATAGAACGAAACAAAAAAGACAATAAAAAAAGAGTTCTAACTTCGGAATCTAAGAAATATATTTGGCAGCTATTCAAAAGAAACAATATCCGATTAATACGTAAATCATATTATTTTATCAAATCTTTCATTGATAAAATATACATAGATATTTTTGTATGTGCAATTACCATTCCCAGGATCAATGCGCAACTTTTCTTTGAATCAACAAAAAAAATTATCAATAAATCCATTAAAAAAAAAAAAGAAGGAATTGATGAAACAAATCAAAGCACAATGAACTTTTTTTCGACTATAAAAAATTCGTTTTTGAATACTAACAGTATCGATAATAATTTAACTAGTCATTGTGATTTATCTTCTTTGTCACAAACATATGTATTTTACAAATTATCACAAATACAATTACTTAACAAGTATCACTTGAGATCTGTACTTCAAGATCACAGCGCCCAACATTTTATTAGGTATAAGATAAAGGATTTTTGTATAAAACGAGGAATATTTGATTCCAAATCAATAATATATAATAAGAAAATAAAAAAGTCTAGAATGAATGAATGGAAAAACTGGTTAAAGGGTAATTATCAATACAATTTATCCCAGACTAAATGGTCTCAGTTAGAACCGAAAAAATGGAGAAATATAGTAAATCGACGTTGTCTGGTTCAAAATAAAGACTCAATTAAATTGGATTCATATAAAAAGGAAAAAATGAACCATTACACGAAGGAAGTGGATTTATTGAAAAAAAAAAAAGAAAAATTAAAAAAAAACTACAGATATGATCTTTTTTCATATAAATATATGAATTATGGGGATAAAAAGGACAAGGACTCATATATTTATGGATCAAAATTAGAAGTAAACGGTAACCAAGAAATTCCATATAGTTTCAATAGATTGAAACTTGACCCCTTTTATCTATTGGTAAATACAGCTATTAGTAATTATCTAGAAGAAAGATATATTATTGATACGAATAAAAATCTGGATAGAAAATATTTAAATTGTAGAATTTTCCATTTTTTTATTAGAAATAATATCGATATTGATACTTGGACCAACACGCATCTTGGTGCCAAGATTACTAAAAATAAGGAAATTAAAAAATATAAAAAAGCGGAAAAAAGGGATATTTCAATTCATCAACAAACCAAGGTATCAAAAAAAAAAAACTTTTTTGATTGGATAGGGATGAATCAAGATAGATTCTATCATAATGATAACATATCAAATCTAGAATTAGAATCTTTATTTTTCCCACAATTTGTGCTACTTTTTGATACATATAAGATTAACCCATGGATTATACCAATTAAATTACTTCTTTTAGATTTGAATAGAAATGAAAATAGTATTCAAAATCCAAAGAAAAAAATCAACGTAAATAAAAAAAAGAATCGTCATATATCATCCAACCAAAAAGAATATCTTGAATTAAAAAATCCGAACCAAGAAAAAAAAAAAAGTAGCCAACGAAAGCGTGGACCGGGTCTACTAAAACAAAAGAAAAAAAGAGATGTTGAAAAAGATTCCCTGAAATCAGACCTTAAAAAAGGTAGAAATAAAATAAAATTCAAGAGCAGGAAGGAAAAGGAAGAAGAACTAGAATTATTCCTGAATAAAATTTTCCCTTTTCAATTAAGATGGGATAACTCCTCGAATGAAATAATGATCGATAATATCAAGGCGTCTTTTCTACTGCTTAGAATGAAAAATATTAAGGAAATTGCTATATCTTCTATTCAAAGAGGAGAGACACGCCCGGATATAATGTTAATTCAGAAGGATCTATCTATTAAAGAATTGATACAATTAGGAATATTGATTATTGAACCAATTCCTTTATTTCTAAAAAGGAATGGACAATTTATTATCTATCAAACCATAAGTATTTCCTTGTTTGATAAGAGTAAAGACCAAACCGAAACTAATAGAAAATGCATAAAAAAAAGAAATGTTGATAAGAGAAATTTCGACAGATCCATTGCACAACATAGCAATATGCTTGTGAATGTAGAAAAAAATTATTATAATTTGCTTGTTCCAGAAAATATTCTATCTCCTAGACGTCGTAGAGAATTGAGAATTCGAATTTGTTTCCATTCCTGGAATTGGAATGCTGTGGATATAAATCCAATATTTTTCAACGAAAACAAGATAAGAAACTGTGAAGAATTTTTGAATAAGGACAAACATCGTAATACGGATACAAATAAATTTATTAAACTCAAATTTATTTTTTGGCCCGATTATCGATTAGAAGATTTAGCTTGTATGAATCGATATTGGTTTGATACCAATAATGGAAGTCGTTTCAGTATGTCAAGGATACATATGTATCCACAATTCAGAGTTAGTTAATGATATATTGCCTGTATATTGCATAATGTACTCGATAGATACAAAAAATGTACCTTGGGTTAATTTTGGTACATATAATTACATTATATGGATTTAATAGCATATCAATTTTATTTGATTGGCGCTAGGAATAGTAAAGTGGGCGAATGTTCTTAGGTACAAAGAAATAATTATCTTTCATACATGAAATGTATTATATCTCCTTATATTAAATTTAAATCTAATTTTCTTTCAAACATAAAATTAGATTTTGATAGGATAAAAAATATATGAATAAATCTAAGTTTTTGCGTATACCAGATTAAAATGACTAGCATTATTATAATATAATTATTATTATTCCTGCTCGGTAAAAAAAAATAAAAATGGATGTTGAAAAATTTTTTTATGGTCAAAAATTCATTAATCTCGGTTATTCCACAAGAAGAAAAAGAGGAAAACAAAGGGTCTGTTGAATTTCAAGTATTCAATTTCACTAATAAGATACGGAGACTTACTTCGCATTTAGAATTTCACAAAAAAGACTTTTTATCACAAAGGGGTCTACGAAGAATTCTGGGAAAACGTCAACGCTTGCTGGCTTATTTGTCAAAGAAAAGTAGAATACGTTATAAGAAATTAATTAGTAATTTGGATATTCGTGAACTAAAAACTCGTTAAGTTTAATATTTGTTTGAATTTTTTCTTATTAGAAACCTCAATTGAAAAATTCATGGAATAATGAATTAGGGAATAAAAGATATGACTGTACCCGCCACAAGAAAAGATCTCATGATAGTCAATATGGGTCCTCACCACCCATCAATGCATGGTGTTCTTCGACTAATTGTTACTCTCGACGGTGAAGATGTTATTGACTGTGAACCTATATTGGGCTATTTACATAGAGGGATGGAGAAAATAGCAGAAAACCGAACAATTATACAATATCTTCCTTATGTAACACGTTGGGATTATTTAGCTACTATGTTCACAGAAGCAATAACGGTAAATGCACCAGAACAACTGGGAAATGTTCAAGTACCTCAAAGGGCCAGCTATATCAGAGTAATTATGCTGGAGCTAAGCCGTATAGCTTCTCATTTGTTATGGCTTGGACCTTTTATGGCGGATATCGGTGCGCAGACTCCCTTTTTCTATATTTTCAGAGAGAGGGAATTGCTATATGATCTATTCGAAGCTGCCACAGGTATGCGAATGATGCATAATTATTTCCGTATCGGAGGAGTAGCTACCGATCTACCTCATGGCTGGATAGATAAATGTTTGGATTTCTGCGATTATTTTTTAACTGGAGTTGTTGAGTATCAAAAACTTATTACACAGAATCCCATTTTTTTGGAACGAGTTGAAGGAGTGGGCGTTGTTGGCGGAGAAGAAGCAATAAATTGGGGTTTATCCGGACCAATGTTACGAGCTTCTGGGATCCAATGGGATCTTCGCAAAATTGATCATTATGAATGCTACAATGAATTTGATTGGGAAGTTCAGTGGCAAAAAGAAGGAGATTCATTAGCTCGTTATTTAGTGCGAATTGGCGAAATGAGGGAATCTGTAAAAATTATTCAACAGGCTCTAGAAGGAATTCCAGGAGGACCCTATGAAAATTTAGAAGTTCGGCGCTTTGCTAGAACAAAAAATTCCGAATGGAATGATTTTGAATATAGATTTATTAGTAAAAAAAAACCTTCACCTAATTTTGAATTGTCGAAACAAGAGCTTTATGTAAGAGTAGAAGCCCCGAAGGGAGAATTAGGGGTTTATTTGATAGGAGATAATAGTGTTTTCCCTTGGAGATGGAAAATTCGTCCACCCGGTTTCATCAATTTGCAAATTCTTCCTCAACTAATTAAAAGAATGAAATTGGCTGATATCATGACGATATTAGGTAGTATAGATATCATTATGGGAGAAGTTGATCGTTGAAATGATAATTGGCACAGAAGAAGTACAAGCTATCAATTCCTTTTATAAATTGGAATCCTTAAAAGAAATCTATGGACTTATCTGGCTGTTTGTCCCCGTTTTGACCCTTATATTGGGAATAACAATAGGGGTACTGGTAATTGTATGGTTAGAAAGAGAAATATCTGCAGCGATCCAACAACGTATTGGGCCTGAATATGCGGGCCCGTTGGGGATTCTTCAAGCTCTAGCAGATGGGACTAAACTACTCTTTAAAGAGGACCTACTACCATCTAGGGGAGATATTCGTTTGTTTAGTGTCGGACCGTTTATAGCGGTCATATCAACCCTACTAAGTTATTTAGTAATTCCTTTTGGGTATCGACTTGTTTTAGCCGATCTCCGTATAGGCGTTTCTTTATGGATATCCATTTCCAGTATTGCTCCTATTGGTCTTCTTATATCAGGATATGTATCGAATAATAAATATTCCTTTTCGGGTGGTCTACGAGCTGCCGCTCAATCTATTAGTTATGAAATACCATTAACTCTATGTGTATTATCCATATCTCTACGTGTGAGTCGTTGGAACATGAATTTTGACCCTTCCTAGAAATTAAATAAAGGAAGGTAAATGTAATGTATTGAATAAATATCTTCTTTTTTTTCATCATTTCATTCCATTCAGATGGATGAGTTAAACTAGATAGTTATATGAGTGAAACAAAACAACTTAGAAATTTGTAGTAAAAAGATAAAATCTCATTCCTTATATACAAGAATAAAGTAAAACTAAACATAAGCAGTGAAAACTGTTTATCCCGAGATTTAAATTCTTTGATTAGTTATCATATCTTGAAGCGGGTGCAAAAGATCCGCGTTATGGAGTTTACACAGCGAGGGATCAATCAAAAATCAGTGAACCGTTAGGAACACCAAGGTACACAAAGGATTAGTAATGGAAATAATGTCAGGTATCAAAAAAAAAAAAGAGGTATTTCTACATAAACGAATCATAATAGGGGCTTTAAGTTGGTAGAAACGATCAAGCAGTACTTCCCCACGATTTCGATCTAGAGTATGCTCCTATTCACTGAATAAAGAAATGACTATCAAGAACGAATTAATCCTTTATTTTATTTATTTATTTTTTAGTAAGAGTAAGGAGTACTCTCTTCTGAGAAAGAGAAAGAAGAACAGGAGCAAAAAAAAGAATACAATAATAGAACGGAAAAAAAGATCCTTTTCTTTATTTTTTCCCATATAATATATAATATACATACATGTGTCATTCCATTCTTCTTATTGATGATTCATGAACTGGTGCCTAATTCTTTCTATCTATTGAGTGATATAATGAGTATTTTATTGAAGGATAAAACTATTACCAAACTAAGATTCATTATAATTATAAGGGATGAGATCAATTCGGAAGCGCCCCTTTTATTATTCTAGCAAACAGAATTGCGTTGGTCTAATTTGTGGGACTTTCCAATGTTTTTTTATTGTATCCACCCTCCAAGAAAAGGAAAGGATACCAATAATATCAAACAGGTCCTTACATTTATTTTCGGCCATAGAGGAGCCGTATGAGGTGAAAATCTCATGTACGGTTTTGAAATAGTGATGGAAACAGTGATGTTCTTATCAACTATGATTATCTAACAGTTCAAGTACAGTCGATATAGTTGAGGCACAGTCAAAATATGGTTTTGAGGGGTGGAATCTGTGGCGGCAACCTATAGGTTTTATTGTTTTTCTAATTTCTTCTCTAGCAGAATGTGAAAGATTACCCTTTGATTTACCAGAAGCAGAGGAGGAATTAGTAGCAGGTTATCAAACCGAATATTCAGGTATCAAATATGGGTTATTTTACGTTGCTTCTTACCTAAATCTATTAGTTTCTTCCTTATTTGTAACAGTTCTTTATTTAGGGGGGTGGAATTTGTTTATTCCGTACATATCTATTCCTGAACCATTCGGAATAAATGGAGTCTTTGGAATAACAATTGGTATCTTTATTACATTAGCTAAAGCTTATTTGTTTCTGTTCATCTCTATCGCAACAAGATGGACCTTACCTAGGATGAGAATGGACCAGTTGTTAAATCTTGGATGGAAATTTCTTTTACCTATTTCTCTGGGTAATCTATTATTGACAACTTCTTTCCAACTTGTTTCACTATAAATAACAGAATACAATAATGATATTCTATACTCGTAACCTCCCTTAAACAAGAGAAAAAAACGGATTCATCAATATCTACAATATGTTTCCTATGGTGACTGGGTTCTTGAATTATGGTCAACAAACAATACGAGCCGCAAGGTACATTGGTCAAAGTTTCATAATTACCTTATCCCACACAAATCGTTTACCTATAACTATTCAATATCCTTATGAAAAATCGATCACCTCAGAACGTTTACGCGGTCGAATACATTTCGAATTTGATAAATGTATTGCTTGCGAAGTCTGCGTTCGTGTATGCCCCATAGATCTACCCGTTGTTGATTGGAGATTTGAAAAAGATATAAAAAAGAAACAATTGCTTAATTATAGTATTGATTTCGGTGTCTGTATATTTTGTGGTAACTGTGTCGAATATTGTCCAACAAATTGTTTATCAATGACTGAAGAATATGAACTTTCCACTTATGATCGTCACGAATTGAATTATAATCAAATTGCTTTAGGCCGGCTACCAATATCAATAATTGGAGATTACACAATTCAAACCGTTAGAAATTCAACTCAAATCAAAATATACAAAGATAAATCCCTCGATTCAAGAACGATTACCAATTAGTAAGGTCTTGTTTTTCTAATTTGATAGAAAAGATACTTTTTTTTTGTTCGTCAGTAACTATAAATTAAGTAACTAGAAATAATGACTATTATTTGTGAAGAATCACTCTTTGATTAAAACTTATAATCCATTTTTCGTGATGATTTCGAAATTAAAAATTTAAACTACTCTTTTCTTTCTAGGATAAAAAAAGTAGGATTGGTCCAATAACTTTATCTATATCTATATTAATCTATACTACATTAGGAACATATCATATACAAGAAAAAGGGTGTAACCCCTTTTCCCTTCCTAATGGGCTATTTAGTAAAATCATGAAATCGTTAGACTTATTTATCTCTTATTTTATACATAATGGATTTATCTGGACCAATACATGATATTCTTGTAGTATTTCTGGGATCCGTTCTTATACTGGGGGGTCTGGGAGTAGTATTATTTAACAATCCAATTTATTCCGCCTTTTCATTGGGATTGGTTCTTGTTTGTATATCCTTATTATATATTCCATCAAATTCCTATTTTGTAGCTGCTGCACAACTCCTTATTTATGTGGGAGCCATAAATGTATTAATCATATTTGCTGTAATGTTCATGAATGGTTCAGAATATTCCAATGATTCTCGTCTTTGGACCGTCGGAGATGGGATCACTTTATTGGTTTGTATAAGTATTCTTTTTTCACTAATTACTACTATCCTAGATACATCATGGTACGGAATTCTTTGGACTACAAAATCAAACCAGATTCTAGAGCAAGACCTAATAATTAACGTTCAACAGATTGGGATTCATTTATCAACGGATTTTTATCTTCCATTTGAACTCATTTCTATAATTCTTTTAGTTTCTTTAATAGGTGCAATTACTATGGCTCGTCAATAATAAATACTTAGAATTTTAAAAAGGTCTAAGAATTCGAAATTTTCAATCAAATAAAAAAAAGAATCAAATTTTTAGTTAAATCTATTGCCAATACCTTTCTTTTTTATTTAATTGTTCTATTCTAGTCAATCGAATCAGTCAAATTATTGTTTATATTTAAATGAATCGAGATTGATGAGGAGTTAGTTGATGATGTTCGAGCATGTAATTTTTTTTAGTATCCATTTATTTTCTATTGGTATCTATGGATTAATCACAAGTCGAAACATGGTTAGAGCACTTATGTGTCTTGAACTTATACTAAATTCGGTTAATATAAATCTCGTAACATTTTCTGATTTATTTGATAGTCGCCAATTAAAAGGAGACATTTTCTCAATCTTTGTCATAGCTATTGCAGCGGCGGAAGCGGCTATTGGGCTAGCTATTGTTTCGTCGATCCATCATAACATAAAATCAACTCATATCAATCAATCGAATTTGTTGAATAATTAGTCGTAATCATTCATTATATAAATAAAGACATATAGTTATTTATTGGAATTCCATTACTAGTAAATATTGTATTATTGACCTATTTGAATTCATATATGCGATTCGTATTACTTTGATTGTTGAAACGGGAATCAAAGTCTCTTGGCACTTTCTCATAAACAGATTTAGAAATAAAATATATTGAAAAAAAAGTGGATATAAATCACTGATTCGTCTGGTGTCTACAAAATAAATATATAATTTATTTACTACTTATTATTTTGCCATACCAGATCGAAATTTTTTATGTTAAAAACTGGAATTTATAGTTTCAATGTCACATTCAGTAAAAATTTATGATACATGTATAGGGTGTACTCAATGTGTACGAGCCTGTCCCACAGATGTACTGGAAATGATACCTTGGGACGGATGTAAGGCTAAGCAAATTGCTTCCGCGCCAAGAACTGAGGATTGTGTGGGTTGTAAGAGATGTGAGTCCGCTTGCCCAACAGATTTTTTAAGTGTCCGCGTTTATTTATGGCATGAAACAACTCGAAGCATGGGTCTATCTTATTGATTGATACGTTACAAAAACTCCACTCGAATCATTTGATTCCTCTTTACCGACAAAAGCCCGTACTATATAAATAATATAATATTTTTCCGAGCGCGGGCTTTTCTGGTCAAAGCGTATCTTGTCTTTATCACGAGTTATTTTCCTTGGTTAACAATACTTGTTGTTTTGCCGATATTCGCGGGTTCTTCCATTTTTTTTCTCCCTCATAGGGGGAATAAGGTGTTTCGGTGGTATACTTTATGTATATGCTTATTAGAGCTCCTTCTAACGACTTATGCATTCTGTTACCATTTTCAATTGGACGATCCATTAATCCAACTGGAAGAAGATTTTCAATGGATAAATCTTTTAAATTTTCACTGGAGATTGGGAATCGATGGGCTTTCCGTAGGACCTATTTTACTGACAGGATTTATCACCACTTTAGCTACTTTAGCGGCTTGGCCGGTTACTCGAAATTCACGATTGTTCTATTTTCTGATGTTAGCAATGTACAGCGGTCAAATAGGATTATTTTCTTCTAGAGACCTTTTACTTTTTTTCATTATGTGGGAATTCGAATTAATTCCCGTTTACTTACTTTTATCCATGTGGGGGGGAAAGAAACGTCTGTATTCGGCTACAAAGTTTATTTTGTACACTGCGGGAGGTTCTATTTTTCTCTTAATAGGAGTTCCAGGTATGGGTTTATATGGTTCCAATGAGCCGACATTAGATTTTGAAAGATTAGCCAATCAATCATATCCTGTAGCATTGGAAATACTATTCTATTTTGGTTTCCTTATTGTTTATGCTGTCAAATTGCCAATTATACCCCTACATACATGGTTACCAGATACCCATGGCGAGGCACATTACAGTACATGTATGCTTTTAGCTGGAATCTTATTAAAAATGGGAGCCTATGGATTGATCCGGATCAATATGGAATTATTTCCCCACGCTCATTCTATATTTTCTCCCTGGTTTGTGATAGTGGGAACAACGCAAATAATATATGCAGCTTCAACTTCTTTCGGTCAACGTAATTTAAAAAAGAGAATAGCCTATTCCTCCGTATCTCACATGGGTTTCACAATTATAGGAATTGGTTCTATAACCGGCATGGGACTAAATGGAGCCATTTTACAAATACTTTCTCATGGATTTATTGGTGCTGCACTTTTTTTCTTGGCGGGAACGAGTTGTGATAGAATACGTCTTGTTTATCTCGACCAAATAGGGGGGATATCTATACAAATGCCAAAAATATTTACCATGTTCGGCAGCTTCTCGATGGCTTCTCTTGCATTGCCAGGAATGAGTGGTTTTGTTGCGGAATTAGTAGTTTTTTTTGGAATAATTACCAGCTCAAAATATCTTTTAATGCCAAAAGTGCTAATTACTTTTGTAATGGCAATGGGAATGATATTAACTCCTATTTATCTTTTATCTATGTTACGTCAGATGTTCTATGGATACAAGCTATTCGATGTTAAAAATTATAATTTTTTCGATTCTGGACCACGAGAACTCTTTATTTCTATCTGTATCTTTCTACCCGTAATAGGGATTGGCATTTATCCTGATTTCGCTCTCTTGTTATCAGTTGATAAGGTACAAACTATCCTATCTAATTATTTTTATAGATAGTTTTCATTACTCAAACAGAAAGTCTTAGAATTCTTTGAATTTAATATTTTTAAAACCATTCGATATACCATGCAAAAGAAAAAAATTAAATGAATTAGAATTGGAATGAGACGCCTCTCGACTTTTTGATAACCATTTGACTCAAACGGTTATCAAAAAGTAGCACAAACTTTCGTTATATATGAGTACGAGACAATCTTCTTATGTATTCTTCGTGTAGTTTATTCAATTCGAAATTATGTTAATGTGAATGAACCATAACTATGTAGACCTATTCCTAATAGATTGATCCCAAAATAGCATATCCAAATTATAAGAAATCCTATAGAAGCCACAAGTGCCGAATTCATATCTTGTAAATTTTTATTTGTTCTAGTATGTGAATAAATCGCGAATATGGTCCAAGTAATAAATGCCCAAGTTTCCTTGGGATCCCAATTCCAATAAGATCCCCATGTATCATTAGCCCATACTGCTCCAGAAAGAATGCCTATGGTTAAAAAAGTAAACCCTAAACTAATGGTACGAGAACTCCAATAATCCAAACGCCGAGTCAATTGATAGTTGTAATAATTTCGAAATGAAAGAAAGGAGGTGTTTTTAAAAACACCTCCTTTTTCATTCAAGTATTCGATCTCGCTAAATAAAACTGACTTTCTTAATAAATAATTGCCCTTACAAAAGATATCGATGCTTTTTCTAAATGTAATAACTAGAAGAGCGACTGATAACAATGATCCGCATAAAAGAGCTGCGTAGCTCAATAACATCATACTTACGTGCATCATTAACCATTGAGATTGTAGAGCAGGTACTAATATTGCAGATTGATGCATTTCGGTTAAAAGACCTGATGTGGCGAAACCTTGCATAAAAATAGCACTGGGTGCCGTTATTGTGCTTAAATCATTTTTACAGCTCCCTATCTTAATCTTGGAAATAATATGAATAATGGAAAAACTCCACGAAAGGAAAATTAATGACTCGTATAAATTACTTAATGGGAAATGCCCCGAATAAATCCAACGAATAACTAATAAGCCTGTTATAGATAAAAATGTAGCTATCATCCCTTTTTCCGACGAATCACATAATCCTATGTTTTCGTGGAATAATAGGGTCATCAAATGAATCGTAAACACCATTAAAATGATCGAAAAAGAGATATGAGTTAATATATGTTCTAAAGTCACAAATATCATAAAAAGAAGGGAGCCCTATTACAGAATTTTAATTGGGAATTAAATACATTATAAGATCCATTATGTCTCTTTTAGAGGATGCCGCCACTCGGACTCGAACCGAGATGCTCTAGCACTGCTTCCTAAGAGCAGCGTGTCTACCGATTTCACCATGGCGGCTTACTAAAAATATTAATAAATAATAGTCAATTCATGTTGACTTGTCGAGATTCAAGGATTCAATATAGTTTAGGAAACTTTAGAATCGACGAATAAACCTCAAAATTAATATGTGAATTTTTCATAATAACCTTAGTTAGTATCCGACGTAGGGTTCAGTTTTAACAATAAACTTTCACATACTAGAAACTATCCCAAAACAGCAGGAAATCAATAGTGTTGTTCTCAATCGAGATATAAAATTAAAAATTACTTTCTTTTTGTCTTTTTTGTTTATGATTCCATAGACCCAAACAAAAAAAAGATTGATTGTATCAAAAAAATAGGTTTTTTATATATATAAAATTTAATCACTAAATCCAAGGAATTTTTCTAATGATTTTCATACCTTAGTCTCATTTCGATACCTTCGTACTATCAAGTATTAATACTCTTCCTTGTGTCCATAATTTATGATACCATATCGAATAAATTCAATTAGGTTTTTGGCTAGATATATAAAAAAAGAGTTCAATGTCTATCAATTCCCCTTTCCAACTAGAAAGGGGAATTGATAGACATAGTTAATGCGAATCATTCATTTTTAATTAAAAAGTTTCAGTTCTTCATGGTATGTAAAATTATTCCAAGACTTTATTGCTTGTTTGTTGCACAAAAAAACTCTTTGAATGCCCTGTGGAAATCGATTTAGCTAAAGAAAGAGCTTTTACTGCATTTAAATATCCCTTCTTCTTCCAAATATTTTTACGAATACGTTTTTTTGATATAGAAGTACGTTTTTTTGGAACCGCCATTCAAAAAGGAGTACTCATTTTTCTCGTTGTATGTGAAAGACATGTATTGTTCAAAATGGATTATTCTTTTTCGTCATTATACATACTTATCCCACATATAATATATGTTATAACATAAAAAATACAAACACATATACGTTTCCCCATATGGAGGGAGAAAAAAATATAATATGAAACTAAAAAAAAAATTCATTAGAACATTAGAATTAAGTACTGTTTTTGGTAGAATTTATTTTCCTTACTATATAATGATAATGCGGTTATAAATATAAATCATCAAAATATGCATAGTACTAGAATGATGAAAAATTTAGTATTTTATACTAGTAAAAAACCTTTACTTAGGTATTTTGTCATATCAGATATTTGAATGATCAAATATCTGAGAAAAAGTAAAAAAAAAAAATTAAGAAAAAATTGTTTTTTATGGAACATACATATCAATATGCATTGATAATACCCTTTATTCCACTTCCAGTTACTATGTCAATAGGATTTGGACTTCTGCTTATTCCTACAGCAACAAAAAATCTTCGTCGTATGTGGGCTTTTCTTAGCATTTTACTGCTAAGTATAACTATGGCGTTTTCGGCCAAATTGTCTATTCAGCAAATAACTGGAAGTTTTATTTATCAATATCTATGGTCTTGGACCATCAATAATGATTTTTCCTTAGAATTCGGATACGTGATCGATCCACTCACTTCTATTATGTCAATACTAATTACTACTGTGGGAATTATGGTTCTTATTTATAGTGATAATTATATGTCCCACGATCAAGGATATTTGAGATTTTTTGCTTATATGAGTTTTTCCAATACTTCCATGCTGGGATTAGTTACTAGCTCTAATTTGATACAAATTTATATTTTTTGGGAACTTGTGGGAATGTGTTCGTATTTATTAATAGGTTTTTGGTTTACACGTCCGATTGCAGCAAGCGCTTGCCAAAAAGCTTTTGTAACTAACCGTGTAGGGGATTTTGGTTTATTATTAGGAATTTTAGGTTTCTACTGGATAACAGGCAGTTTCGAATTTCGGGATTTGTTCGAAATAGTTAATAACTTGGTTCATAATAATGAGGTCAATTCTTTATTTGCTACTTTGTGTGCCTGTTTATTATTCGTCGGCGCAATCGCAAAATCTGCACAATTTCCCCTTCACGTATGGTTACCTGATGCCATGGAGGGACCCACCCCCATTTCGGCTCTTATACACGCTGCGACGATGGTCGCAGCGGGAATTTTTCTTGTAGCTCGGCTTCTTCCTCTTTTCGTAGTCATACCTTATATAATGAATCTAATTTCTTTAATAGGCGTAATAACAGTACTATTAGGAGCTACTTTAGCTCTTGCTCAAGGAGACATAAAAAAAAGTTTAGCCTACTCTACAATGTCTCAATTGGGTTATATTATGTTAGCTCTAGGTATAGGTTCTTATAGAGCTGCTTTATTTCATTTGATCACTCATGCCTATTCTAAAGCTTTATTATTTTTGGGATCCGGATCTATTATTCATTCAATGGAACCCATTGTTGGATATTCGCCAGAGAAAAGTCAGAATATGGTTCTTATGGGCGGTTTAACAAGGTATGTTCCAATTACAAGAATTGCTTTTTTATTAGGTACACTTTCTCTTTGTGGTATTCCACCTCTTGCTTGTTTTTGGTCCAAAGATGAAATTCTTAATGACAGTTGGTTGTATTCACCCATTTTAGCAATAATAGCTTCTTTCACAGTGGGATTAACCGCATTTTATATGTTTCGGATGTATTTACTTACTTTTGATGGATATTTGCGTGTTAATTTTCAAAATTATAGTAGCACTAAAAACAGCTCGTCCTATTCAATATCTATATGGGGAAAAGAACCACCTAAAACAGTCAATAGAAATTCACTTTTATCCACAATGAATAATAAAGTCTCCCTTTTTTCAAAGGATACATATAAAATTGATAATAATGTAAGAAAGACAATGCGATATTTTAGTACTCATTTTGGAAAAAAATATCCTTCTATGTATCCTCATGAATCGGACAATACTATGCTATTTTCTCTAGTCATATTGGTACTATTCACTTTGTTCATTGGATTCATAGGAATTCGTTTTGATGAAGGAATAGTAGATTTTGATATATTATCGAGATGGTTAATTCCATCAGTAAGTCCTTTTCATCCAAATTATAATT